CCATGGAAGGTCACCATTGACTAGGTTTCTAAAGATTCTTTTTTTTTAGTTTAATCTAAGGCAATGTGTGCATGGCTAAAAAAATTTACTTAGGGAATCAAAATATACAATACAACTACACTATATATGATCTCGAGTAATAGAAAAAAAAGATTACAATAAAGATTACAATATTTATATTAGAGTAGAAAAAAAGAGTAGAAAAAAGGGAAAGAGATCTCAAAGATCTTTTTCCTAAAATTCCCGTTTGGTTCATTTATACCATAATCAAACCCTCCCCTCAATGAATATTCAATTTAGATGGGTCATCCAATCCGAATATAAACTATTTGGACTTCTAATTTGACTAAGAAGTCTTGCGATATTACGACGTCTTATTAAATAAATAAAAAGGATGTTCTATCAAACAATTCGCCTTTTGAGTTTATTTTATTCAACGATTGACCAAACGAAAATATTAATAAATAATAAATTGTATGAACTTAGATCAATCAAATTCATTTCTATGCAACGATTCGGCCCAATCAATTTATCCATTGATTATCTTATCAATTTAGGTTGCAGGATAATGATAAACAAGGGGGAAGGGAAAGGCAAATTTAGAACAATGGGGATTCATAAATGGTTCGTAGAGGGAAGGTCGAACTAGGTATATGGAATTGAATGGCGATAAGTTAACTCTTGTCAAGGGTTAGACACATCCTTATTAAATCCGATTGAATTCAAGATGAAGAAAGAGTGGGTTTACATTGTGCAAGAAAGACATGTATATGTGATATTAGATATTGACTAGTTATATACGAGCTAAAGATATATCTAAATTTCCCTACTAATCGAATATGAGTGTAGATGGGGATTATATAGAAGTCCTTCTGTCTCATATGTGACTGTGAGTTGAAGATGAAGTCAATAAAAAAATCGAAGAATTCAAAGTAAAAGAGCGGTTCGGGACAAAGAAACGGAAAAATGCAAGTTGTATGAATTCACAAAAACTTTCTCGAGAGAAACTAAAAAAGAGATATCAAAGTAGTTTTGATAATTCAAGAATGTTATTACTTGAATTCGAAGTTCGTAGTTACTTTGACTGGATGAATCGTAGCAATCGAATAATCAAGTCATAGTTCATTGGTTGAATGTATCATTAACCATTTTTTTTTTTGGTACGAGGAACTTATCATGAATCCAATTATTTCTGCCGCTTCCGTTATTGCTGCTGGACTGGCTGTAGGGCTTGCTTCTATTGGACCTGGAGTTGGTCAAGGTACTGCTGCGGGTCAAGCTGTAGAAGGTATCGCGAGACAGCCCGAGGCGGAGGGAAAAATACGAGGTACTTTGTTGCTTAGTCTAGCTTTCATGGAAGCTTTAACAATTTATGGCTTGGTTGTAGCATTAGCACTTTTATTTGCTAATCCTTTTGTTTAATATTAGAAATATGAAAAATTCCAATTTTTCATATTTTATTGCCTTGGACTTGTGCTTTGCTTTTTCGAATTATATAAAAATTGCATTCCTAGAATTACTTATTCGTTGAGAAAATAACCCACGGGAAGGGCTGATTTGCGGATGAGGAATTAGCATACGAACTCGCTTTCATCCTTCCCGTTTGTGTTCGTAGGCCTTTTAATTTTAAGAGGGGTTGCAACCAAGAAGGTAATTCATCTAAATCGAATATATTTTTGTATAAAGTAGGAAACTAGAAATATATATAGGGCAAAGTAATACAAAAAGAACTCTGTTCGATTTTTTAGTCTATCTATAGAGGAGATCATATGAAAAATGTAACCGATTCTTTCCTTTCTTTGGGCCAATGGCCATCCGCCGGGAGTTTCGGGTTTAATACCGATATTTTAGCAACAAATCTAATAAATCTAAGTGTAGTGCTTGGGGTCTTGATCTTTTTTGGAAAGGGAGTGTGTGCGAGTTGTTTATTTCAAGAATAGGCTGGATCCAACCAGATGTACTTTTTCTCTTATAACTAGGAAAGTTATACCTAAGAAAGAAGGGTGCATGATCTCGCGAATTACTTCTGAATAAATTCAGAAATCATATGTAAGAACTATAGCATTTCGTAATTTATTGGAAAATCCACTTTGATTCTCTATCAACCAATAATATGGGCCCATTAACATGGTTAAAGCTAAACTGTTTGAAGTCCAGACACAGCATGGTACTCTTTCTACCACTATGTTAATATAGAGATGGTTTCAAATAAATAATTTTTATCAATAGAGAACACTCATATTGATAAAATGCTTTTTTGAACTACTTATTGGGGATTTTATCCCTTTTTTTAGCCAATGCTGAATCGATGACCTATGTATTTTGTGTATAAAGTAAGAAAAACTTCTTGGATTAAAAAAGTAAACAATTTTGCTGACAATTACATATTTTTTGTTTGGTCAGAAGAGTCCTCCGAATTTTTTTGTATTGGATTAGTTTGATATTTTGATTTCATTTTTGAATATGACAAGAGAATAGAGGATAGGCTCATTACATTAAC